GTCTATCTATTTTATTTAGTTATTCAGTTAAACCAATGATTCGTTATTGGAGCAGATAGCAACAACCACCATTTCATCCGACATACGTATTTTTTATTTTCGAATGGATTTACATCTTTCATGAATGGAAATTTTTTGATGGAGTGAGTAATAGCTCTGGTTGCTCGCTGTTCAAGAATTCTTGTTTAGTCCTACCATCCATACATAGTGTTTTGATCTAAGATTTCAATTCTTCCATGTTTCAGCAGTAACATATTGTTCCATGTCCAAAAGATGGAAGAAACAGGTGTTTCTACGACTCTACCCCCCAGTCAATTCTGTTCCACTTAATCTCTATTTCATGGCCACATATCTTTCAGGCTAAGGACATATCTTTCCGGCTAAGGAATGGGAAACCTTTCTCCTATTCCATGAATCCAATTTTCATTTCATCCGGGAAAAGCCATCTTTTTCTCAACAATGCCTTTGTCATTTGATCCAATAGCGTTCCGTTAGATAGGAAGAGCTTTGATAAATACTGATAACTCTCGGATCTAATATTCGAACGGAGAAATGTATTAGAAAATTCACGTTTGGTTCTAAGCCGTCTCGTGTTATGAATCAACAATTCGAGGTTCTTTTCTTGCTTATTCTCGATAAACCAGTATTTAGACATAGATTTAATAGTATCCTGTTGGACTTGGGAAGTAAGAAGAAAGCTCTTTGACATCTCGTCATCTGCAAAGAATTCTCGATGTGAAAACACAGAGACAGAGGACCGATCTTTGAATAGTAAAAAGAGTATATCCCCAGGGTCCCAAATGAATTGGTTTATTTGAAAAAAGCCTTGTTCTGTAGAACATCTAAGTCGTATCTGGTACTGCATGGCTCTACCACTCTGCAAGAACTCCGAATCGTTCGCTTGAAACTCTTCCTCATCTTGAAACTCATCTTGAAACTCATCCTCATCCTCTTCCTCTTCCTCATCCTCTTCCTCATCTTGAAACTCATCCTCTTCCTCTTCCTCTTCCTCATCTTGAAACTCATCCTCTTCCTCTTCCTCTTCCTCATCTTGAAACTTATCCTCTTCCTCATAAAGGACCCGCTTGCCCCAAAATGACCCGGCCCAAGAGGGGAATCCTAATTCTCCCACTTCATTCCATTCAGGGGGGTTTACGAAACAATCAAATAGAAAGACCCAAGGGCGCCATATTCTAGGAGCCAAAACTATGTCATTGAATAAACCCCCTCCGTCTTTGTCAAACTCCAATTCGTATTTTCCATAGAGCAATTTCGGATCATAGAGCAATTTCTGATCAAGGATAGAACAAAATCCTTTTTGTATCATATCGAAGGGACTCTTTGGTTTGGGCCGAAGAAGAAATTTCACCTGATCATTATCAAACTGACTCCAATCTTGTTCTGTCCGTGAGGATGCCAACAGAGCGCCTTCTATTTCTACTAGGCCATGAACTAGATCAGAATCATTCTCAACAAGTCCATAATAAGTAATCTCATTTTTTTCATCGGGTCCGGACCAAAGGTCTTGAGCAACCGATCCGGCAGAACAACTCAAAAGATAAAGAAGTATCGTTAATTTCTTCATGCTCGTTCCAAGTTCGAAGTACCATTTGTACAAATAAGAATCCCCTTCGTTACATAATTTCTTCTTCATATAGATAGATATAGGATCTATGGGGCAATTACTTAGAAATCCATTTTGTGCAACAGCCCTTCCTATCTGATAGAAAAGGATCCCATGTTCCTCAACCGATCTTCCACGGGCTCGCAAATCCCAAGTTTGTCTATGAAGAGCAGATCTAATTATATTAGTGTCTAGAATGGATTTCTTCTGTGTAATACTAATCGACAGGGCTTCATTGGTAAGTGCTACAAGATCTGGTACATTGAAACCCATGGGTATGGGCCCGAATCCATTAGTATGGAACATTTTCTTTTCCAAGTGAAATCCCCTACTATATGAAAGAGTGAAAAAGTGCTTTCGTTGTTCTGGAATACTAAGCCTTCGTATCTTAATGCATGTATTTAATTTATCCCCAGCTATTAGAAAGGGATCCACTTTTTGGGGAAGATGAGTCGAAGCAATAACAAGACTATTTCCAGTGGAACATCTTTCACAATCCCTGGAGAGATAGTTCACTAATAGACCGAGGGATAAGTAGTGCGACTCCTTCCCCTTCAGATCATGAATGTTTGGAATCCATATTATGCAAGGAGACATTGCTTTTGCTAAGTCGAATTGAACGATGAGAGAAAACAATTGGGTTTGTGCCGGCGGTACCCTATACAGAAACACATTCATTTCCGTTAGAAGGTCCAGCTCCCAATCAAGGTCACGGTCGATCTCGTCACTCACATCAATATCGTCACTCACATCAATATCCTCATCCTCATCCTTTTTCTCTTCCTCTTCCTTTTTCTCTTCCTCTTCCTCTTCCTCATCTTGAAACTCATCTTGAAACTCATCACTAAGAAAATCCTTAGGCTCGTTATTCCAGAA